AACAAAAGAGATCCATAACATCTATGTCAGCTTTTCTGCCTGAATACATCCAAAACAACTCGCTTTTTAGATGATCCCTCTAGAAGAGCGGAATTATAATATTATTATATATTATTTATAATATTATTATATATTATTTATTAATAATATATATTATAACAAATCCTTCTAGTTACTTCGTTCTTTATTTCCACTTGTGAGAATCCTGAGGAAAAGAATTGTGTTTCCGCCGAGCTAAAAGAATATGTCGATGGCTTTAGTAAACCAAAGGCATCGTTTATAGCCATTTCGCTTCAACTCCTCCCCGAAAAAAAATTGAAGATCTAGTTACGATTAGAAAAATACTTTGTGTTTCACTCTCCATGGATTCTTTACTCATATTCATTCAATTGGAAGTCTTTATCCAACTCAAAAAAATTATGCTTCGCGATTCCACAATCCAATTTTTTTTTATTGACCCTTGGATACAAATCACGAGAATTATATTCTTCCTCAAATCGTTTAGTGAGAGGTAAAGGATTTAATCCTTTCTAAGAAATAAAGTTTTTAATCGGAATATAAAAAACCGAAAGACCCCTTAACTATTTAAGCTGTTAATAGAACGAATCACACTTTTACCACTAAACTATACCCGCTACAGTGTGATTATTGTATATGAATGGACCATTTGTCGAACAAGAACATCATACTCAAGATAGGATAGAAAAAAAATGAAATTAGCTTGAAAGTAAAAAAAGTGCATTGTTGTTGTTAAACGATATATTTTTTTCGTGGGATTTCGGTTGACAAAACAAAAAAAACCGCGTAACTATAATAAAAATCAATCAAAAATATATCAATTATTATAACTGTAACACATTATAAAAAACATATTCTTTCCTATATAATAAATAGGAATGTTTATCCATTCTAATGATATAGAATCCATATATCCATATATAGAATTCTATCGGAATCGCGAAAGGAAAGGTGGAAAACTTATTCGGATTTAGTTACACCATTACATTATATTGACAATATATGAAATATGGAGATATTTTTTTATCTTTATTTAGAACTCTTTCTATTTTTATATATTTAACATTTTTATATATTTATAAATGTTAACATATTTATAAAATTGTGGAGGATTTTTAACATGCCCCCTAGAAAAAAAGGATATTCTAAAAAAAGAAGAATTCTTGATGCCACTTTTCTTACTATTGCTACACTTTTTTGGAGCATTTATTATCAAAAGGATTCATAACAAAAAACGTGGTTGGTTTATGTGGCCCCACAGTTTGCAACTATAACAGGGGGCTTTCCATTTGATTCGAGGGGTGAATCAGAAGGCGAGCCCTCAAAAGATAATGATCAAGGTCAAGGATCGACTGAATCTAAAAAATACTCTTTGAGGATTTATTATCCAAAAAAGGATAATGATTCAGTAGAAAACACTGATTTGATTCAGGAGAAAACACAGATTCCGCATGGCATTTTCTGGACACCATTGATTCAGATTCAACAGAATCTGATTCTGCCCCATCGACTTCGCGAAATACGAAAAAAAAGAAAAACAATTAGTTTATTATTAGATTATTAGCGAATTTTCTTTGGCCAGATTAATTGTTAATTGGAAGCTTTTTTTTTATCATTATTTATTCTAATTTACTAAAAAAAGATTTTATATCCATATATTAATAATATGGATATAAAATAGAGATTTCAAATAATATTATGAGACCTTAAGATATAATTTATTGTTGTTATTTTATTTGATACATTGCGGTCCATAATGTTCGTGAATTTAGGTGAAGTAAGTTACGGAAAGAGAGGGATTCGAACCCTCGGTACGAATAATTCGTACAACGGATTAGCAATCCGACGCTTTAGTCCACTCAGCCATCTCTCCCAACTAAAAAAAAATGGAAAAATACTATGTTACACACTATAATCTACTATAAATTGACTATAAATCGACTATAATCTTATAATCTAAAGAAAAAAAGACTTCTTTCTTTATTCTTTAGATTATAGAATTATAGATACAGAGAATATTAATAACAATTAATAGAATGATGATATAGGGTATATCAATAACTGTATTCTAATTATACAGAGATGGCCCTATACAGGGATGGTTCTAAGGAAAAGATAAGGATTCAGATTAAGTAAGGATGCAATCCGGAGTATATACAATGAGACATTCCTCTATTTTATGTTTTAATTCATAAAGATAAGGAAGGGATAGGGCGAAAAAAAAAGAATTGAACGTTTGAGTATTAAAAAAAAAAAGATAATATAATAAAAGAGACATATATATCTGGTATATATCCATCCATATTGAATTGCGGATACATCAATGATAGAATCATTTTCAATTGGACTATATATATAATATAAATAAAGGTCCTACCATGATATGAAATAAACTAGAAAATGAAAATAGATAAGAGATCAAACAAATAGGAGGAAACAGAGACACTTTTATATATACTGTATAAAAAAAAGTGCCTATCGA